AACTATAGGATACTCCCCTTTGCCGAATTATTGCGTTTATCCGAGTTATCCACAAACGACGAAAATTTCTCTTTTGCTTATCCCTATCTCGATGAGCCGAAACCAAAGCTCTTATTTTCTGTTGAGTAATAGTTCGAGTAAGTCTTGAATGAGCCCCTCGAAAACTTGATGCAAATAAACGAATTTTTGTTCTACGTCTCCGAGCGATATATCCGCGTTTAATTCTGGTCATTGAATAAATAAAACTTTGACAAATAACTAATTGATTTCTTTTCTTTCAGTTATTCTTTTCCTTCGTCCCGGTCTATTAATAACCAAACGGATTTTTCCAATGTATAAAATCAAAATTCCAATGGCTTTGGCTACTATAACCTTCCCGACCACTATTTTTCTTTTTTTTTGTATTTTACTGCGAAATACGAAAGAAATCCTAAATTTTCTTTTGCTAGGGCTAGGTGTCAAAAAAAAGAAATAAAAAGAAATTGGATAAAGAAATAGTGGGTTCCATCGTTTCTATGGTTATTTCTTAAACGGTGAGGTCTTCTCTATACACCGGAGCCTTTACTTCACTTCATTTAATCAATGTTATTGGTAACTTGTATAGTTCACACCACACTCTTTGGCTCTACCCATGAATTATCCAGTAATAGGTCTTTCACAATGAGACCCACCTATATAGTAACGGTATGTAATTATGAAAGTTAGCTCGGTAGCTGACCCTCGAAGTCCGTTCTTGACCGAGTGGAAACTTCATTTTTATGTTTTTTTCATAAAATTTTCTCCGCTTAATGGATAACCATTTGTTACCAATGGAGAATTGCTTCTCATTTTAAATAATTGGATTTGGACCAATGAAAACCATAAACTTCATACACAATAAAGGGATTAATTTACTTGTTTTAATTTAAATGGTGAATGGAGTTCCGTCTTCCACTCTATCCTATTCATCGGTACTGATCATTCATACTGGAAAGTGGTTTTCTTTCTTTTTTTGTACCAGTTTATGATCTAAACGAGTCGCACATACACCCTAGTACATGTTCCTCGACGCTGAGGACATCCCCGAAGAGCGGGAGATTTCGTGACATTTCGAATTGGCTGTCTTGTATTTCTAATAAGTTGTTTAATAGTTGGCATGTTGAATCATATACATAATGGGCTGGTTTAGATTGATCCTAACCGAATTATTAGGAAATTTAATTTGTTCTAATTTTTTCTATTTATAATAATATTAATAGAAAGAATAATAGAATATAATAGAATCTCGGAAATCTAATCCCAAATCGAAGATTTCCCTAAAATCCAACTTTTTTATTCAACTGCTACAAGATCAACAATTCCGTAAGCTTGGGCTTCTGTTGCTGACATAAAAACGTCTCTTTCCATGTCTTCAGATACAATCCATAATGGTTTGCCCGTCCTTTGTACATAAACCCTTGTGATGGTTTCGCGCAGTTTCAACAGTTCTTCCGCTTCCAGGATAAATTCTCCCGTTTGCGCCTCATAAAAAGAACTAGCAGGTTGATGGATCATTACCCTGGTGGTAGAGGGTTTCTCTATCTGGTGTGATGAAACAAACTGAAAAGAAAGATAAAGACTACTAAAGATAGAATTCAACAACCGTACGGGCATCGTTTTTGGTGCATTGCATACGGCTCTACAATCAAATTCACTTTTATTTTCCATTCACATTCAAGAAAGATACAAATCGAATCTATCAGCCCCGGATGGTTCAATAAATGATCAAATTGCCACCCTTCTTTTCGGCGTAGTTTAAAAATACTATGATGGCTCCGTTGCTTTCTATTTTCAAATGGATTTTTTCTTTGATTAAGCAATCCCAAAGTTTCTTTTTGATCCAACCAGGAAAAATCTTGTTTTTTTTTCGCACTCTTTTTTTTTATAACATAAATATAGTTAAGAGCCCTTCGGTGTGAAAACTAAAAAGTTTGTGACGCTAAACTGGACTCCCGATAGATAAAACAAAATCGGAAATACCTTTTATCTCATACTACTCTCTCGATACATAATCCAATCTTAAAAAAAAATACAAAAAAATTTCATATCGAATTCGAAGTGCCATGCTATTATTACTTAATGTTCATATGGCGAAGGCATAGTTTTCTTTTTTCTGTCAAATTTTAAAACCTCATTGGCGCCAAGCGTGAGGGAATGCTAGACGTTTGGTAATTTCTCCTCCAACCAATATAAAAGATCCCATTGACGCGGCTAATCCCATGCATATTGTATGGACCTCTGGTCGAACAAATTGCATAGTATCATAAATAGCTACTCCAGGTATTACCCATCCACCAGGAGAGTTTATAAACAAATAAAGAGCTTTGGTATCATCCTCGATACTGAGATATACCATAAGCCCAATAAGTTGATTCGAGATCTCGCTATCGACTGCTTGGCCTAAAAAAAGTAATCTTTCTCGATAAAGTCGGTTGATTAGGGTTAAAGTGTATCCCTTAAGAACCGTACATGCACCTTTTGATGCATACGGTTCAAAAAAAAATCAATGTATAGATTCAGGTGCTCTTTCTTGTTTTTCCTATTCTTTTTTCTTAAGCAGGTTTTTTTCCAACTTGGAACGAAAGGGCTTTTTTCTTCGATTTTTTAAAAATGTCGACTTCTTTCTTCCTTATAATAATAATAGAAAAAAGTCAATAAACTTATTGAATTAACTTTTCATTGATGTATTCTTTCATCGAGATTCAATCCAAATCACGATGGGGTTTTCTTGTTCCTGAGTGGGTCTCTTTCATCTTTTTAGGTTTATGCTCTACTCCGGGTAAAGATCCGCCCTCTTTTGATTTGCGCATCGCATATAGGGGACAAATCTTCTCATCACCATTTCTTTTTGTTAAAACTTTACAAATAACACCAAGGAATCCTTTATGATATATGTAGTAATCATAGATTTATCCAATTGGGTTTTTTCTAAACGGAGCCTGGATACTTCATTTTTTTAGTCCAACCAAAATCAACCATAAATTATTCTAATTGAAAATAGTCCTATGAATCCTCCCAAATAATGGATTTCGCGCTCCAATTTTTGCATGATTCAATTTCTTTTTGGGCGAAAGAGAGGATATCTCGATCGAGGGAGAGAACGGGGAAATCCCATATGACCCAATATATCTGACAAGTCGCACTATACGTCAACCCAAGATGCATCTTCCTCTCCAGGACTCCGGAAAGGTACTTTTGGAACACCAATAGGCATGAATTGAAAGAAAAAAGAACTAAATACTATATTTCACTTTGATATGGAAACGTAACAATATGGTTTTATTGTCGTTATAATATTGTCTTTATCGTATTGATTTTATCCATAGAGTGGAAAAATATGGAAAGAAAGACAAATAGTCCCTTCTAATGAGAAATACGTATAGACATACACATTTACTCATAGAAAATCGTAGCAACCCCCATTGCATATTGGTACTTATCGAGTATAGAATAAATCTGCTTCTCTTTTTTCCTACGAATAGAATAAATATTCACCTAACTCTTGTTAGGAACTAATCCCCTCAACAAGGGAGGTCTATAGGATAGTCATAGTATAGTCTTTTCCAATGCTATAAAGTTAGGTAGTGTCTATTTTTCTTTGAGAAAGAGGTGTTTTCCATGGGTTTGCCTTGGTATCGTGTTCATACCGTTGTATTGAATGATCCCGGTCGGTTGCTTGCCGTTCATATAATGCATACAGCTCTGGTTTCTGGTTGGGCGGGCTCAATGGCTCTGTATGAATTAGCAGTTTTTGATCCTTCTGACCCTGTTCTTGATCCAATGTGGAGACAGGGCATGTTCGTTATACCCTTCATGACTCGTTTAGGAATAACCAATTCCTGGGGAGGTTGGAGTATCACAGGAGGGACTGTAACGAATCCGGGGATTTGGAGTTATGAAGGTGTAGCTGGGGCGCATATTGTGTTTTCTGGCTTATGTTTTTTGGCAGCTATCTGGCATTGGGTCTATTGGGATCTAGAAATATTTTCTGATGAACGTACAGGGAAACCTTCTTTGGATTTGCCTAAGATTTTTGGAATTCATTTATTTCTCTCCGGGGTGGCTTGCTTTGGTTTTGGTGCATTTCATGTAACGGGCTTATACGGTCCTGGAATATGGGTGTCCGATCCTTATGGACTAACTGGAACAGTACAACCTGTAAATCCGGCATGGGGCGTGGAAGGTTTTGATCCTTTTGTCCCGGGGGGAATAGCTTCTCATCATATTGCAGCAGGTACATTGGGCATATTAGCGGGCCTATTCCATCTTAGCGTACGACCGCCACAACGTCTATATAAAGGATTGCGTATGGGAAATATTGAAACCGTACTATCCAGTAGTATTGCGGCTGTTTTTTTTGCAGCTTTTGTTGTTGCTGGAACTATGTGGTATGGGTCAGCAACTACTCCTATCGAATTATTTGGTCCCACTCGTTATCAATGGGACCAGGGTTATTTCCAGCAAGAGATATATCGACGAGTTAGTGCCGGACTATCAGAAAATCAAAGTTTATCAGAAGCCTGGGCTAAAATTCCTGAAAAATTAGCTTTTTATGATTATATCGGCAATAATCCAGCAAAGGGAGGATTATTCAGGGCAGGCTCCATGGATAACGGAGATGGAATAGCAGTTGGATGGTTAGGACACCCTATCTTTAGAGATAAAGAAGGGCGTGAGCTTTTTGTACGCCGTATGCCTACTTTTTTTGAAACATTTCCAGTAGTTTTGGTAGACGGTGATGGAATTGTTAGGGCTGATGTTCCTTTTCGAAGGGCCGAATCGAAGTATAGTGTTGAACAAGTAGGTGTAACCGTTGAATTCTATGGTGGCGAACTAAATGGAGTCAGTTATAGTGATCCTGCGACTGTGAAAAAATATGCTAGACGCGCTCAATTGGGGGAAATTTTTGAATTAGATCGTGCGACTTTAAAATCCGATGGTGTTTTTCGTAGCAGTCCAAGGGGTTGGTTTACTTTTGGGCA